GATGGAATCGTCCATTGCGATATATAAAGGCTCGATTTCAAATTCAAAAAGGTGTAAGTGTAAGAGCTGTAAGAAATGAAATGTCACAATATTTTTTTTATACATGCCTCAGTGATGGAAAACAAAGAATATCTTTTACATATCCACCCAGTTTATCAATTTTTTTGGAAATGATACAAAGAAAGATGTCTTTGTCCACACCAGAAAGACTCTCCTATAAGGAACTATATAATCATTGGATTTATACCAATGAACAAAAAGAAAACACACTAAGAAAGGAGTTTCTAACTAGAATCGAGGCTCTAGACAATGGATCGCTTGCTCTGGATGTACTGGAAAAAAGAACTAGATTGTGTAATGATGCAACTAAAAAAGAATATTTGCCTAAAATATATGATCCTTTCTTGAGCGGACCATATCGTGGAACAATAAAAAAAATGTTTTCACCTTCAATCATAAATGAAACTTCCAGAGAAACTTCCATAGAGAAGTTTCGCATAAATAAGATTTACGGTATCCTTTTTGCTATCGATTATCGAGAATTTGAACATACATTTGATAGAAAATCATTATCAACAAAAATTGGTTATGTTTTGAACTTAATCAATCAATTTACTATAGAATCACCATCAAATTTGAATTTAAAAAGACTTTCGTTACTTCCAGAACAAGGAAAAGTCGATTCAGATTCAGAAGATCAAGCAAAATTTTTAAATTTTTTTTTCGATACAGTTATAACTGACCCCAACGATCAAACAATTAGAAAAAAATCTATTGGAGTAAAAGAAATCAGTAAAAAAGTCCCTCGATGGTCATACAAATTAATCAAGAATGAGGAAGGAGAACTTGGAGAAACTTTAGCGGTGTACCAAGAGATTCGTTCAAGAAAATCCAAACATGTAGTGATTTTTACTGATAATCAACAGAATGCCGATACTTATACTGCTAACGCTAACAAGGATATTGATAATTCTGATCAAACAAACGAAGTCGCTTTGATCCGTTATTCACAACAATCGGATTTTCGTCGAGATATAATCAAAGGCTCCATGCGCGCTCAAAGACGTAAAATAGTTATTCGGGAACTCTTTCAAGCAAATGTACATTCCCCCCTTTTTTTGGACAGAATATACAAACCCATCTTTTCTTCTTTTGATATTTCTGGATTGATAAAACTCATTTTTGAAAATTGGAAGGAGAAAAACAAAGACTTAAAAATTGCGAATTATGCAGAGGAAAAGACAGGGGAGAAAAGACAGAAGGCCAAAAGAGAGGAAAAAGCACGGATAAAAATAGCCGAAGTCTGGGATACCGTCCTATTTGCTCAAGTAATAAGAGGTTCCTTGTTATTAACCCAATCAATTTTTCGAAAATATATTATATTACCTTCATTGATAATAGCTAAAAACATCGGTCGTATGTTATTATTTCAATCTCCCGAGTGGTCCGAAGATTTAAAGGATTGGAATCGAGAAATGCATGTTAAATGTACCTATAATGGTGTTCAATTATCAGAAACAGAATTTCCGCAAAACTGGTTAAGAGACGGTATTCAAATAAAGATCCTATTTCCTTTCTGTCTGAAACCTTGGCACAAACCTCAAGAAAGGTCCCTTGATAAAGATTCAATGAAAGATAAAGTACAAAAATTTTGTTTTTTAACAGTTTGGGGAATGGAAACTGATCTGCCTTTTGGTTCTCCCCGAAAACGACCTTCCTTTTTTAAACCCATTTTGAAAGAACTTGAAAAAAGAATTAGAAAATTAAAAAACAAGTGTTTTCTAGTTCTAACAGTTTTAAAAGAACGAACAAAATTGTTTATATTTTTAAGGGTCTCAAAAGAAACAAAAAACTGGGTTATCAAAAGTGTTCTATTTATAAATATAAAAAAAATAATAAAAGAACTCTTAAAAATAAATCCAACTCTATTATTTGGATTGAGAGAAGTAGAAGTATATGAATCTAGTGAAACTCAAAAACAAAAGGATTCGATAATCAATAATCAGATGATTCAAAAATCGTCTATTCAAATTCGATCTATGAATTGGACAAATTATTCACTGACAGAAAACAAAATGAAAGATCTGACTGATAGAACAAGCACAATCAGAAAAAAAATAGAAAAAATTATAAAAGACAAGAAAAACCTCTTTCTAACTCCAGAGATAAATATTAGCCCTAACAAAGCTAGTTATAATGCTAAAAGATTAGAATCACAAAAAAGTATTTGGCAAATAGTAAAAAGAAGGAATTCTCGATTAATTCGCAAATCACATTATTTCATAAAATTTTTCATTGAAAGGATATACATAGATAGTCTTCTATGTCTCATTAATATTCCCAAAACCAATGCACAATTTTTTATTGAATCAACAAAAAAAATTATTGATAAATACATTTACAATAATGAAAGAAATCAAAAAAAAATTGGTAAAACAAATCAAAAGAAAATTCACTTTATTTCGATTATAAAAAGGTCAGTTTCTAATATTAGTAATAAGAGTTCACAGATTTTTTGTGACTTATCTTCCTTGTCACAAGCATATGTATTTTACAAATTATCACAAACCCAAGTTATTAACTTGGATAAGTTAAGATCTGTCCTTCAATATAACGGAACATCTCTTTTTCTTAAGAACGAAAGAAAAGATTATTTTGGAGCACACGAAATATTTCATTACCAATTAAGACATAAGAAACTTCGTAATTCTGGAATGAATCAATGGAAAAACTGGTTAAGAGGTCATTATCAATATAAATATTTATCTCCGATTATATGGTCTAGATTAGTACCACAAAAGTGGCGAAATAGAGTAAATCAACATTGTGTGGCTCAAAATCAAAATAAAGATTTAAGGGATTTATCTCAAAAAGTTCAATTAATTCATTACAACAAACAAAATGATTATGAAGCAGACTCATTACCGAATCAAAAAGAAAATTTTAAAAAACACTATAGATATGACCTTTTATCATATAAATCTATTAATTATGAAGATAAGAATGACTCATATATTTATGGACCATCATTACAAGTAACTAATAACCAAGATATTTCTTATAATTACAACACACATAAACGCAAATTATTTGATATGCTGGGAGGTATCCCTATCAATAATTACTTAGGCGAAGACGATATTATGTATATAGAGTATATAAAGAAAAACCCGGATAGAAAATATTTTGATTGGAGAATTCTCCATTTTTGCTTTAGAAAGAAGGTCGATATTGAGGTCTGGATCAATACCAGTATCAACAGTAATAAAAATACCAAGACTGGGTCGAATAATTATCAAATAATTGATAAGAAAGGTCTTTTTTATCTCACACAAGATGAAGAAATCAAACCATCCAAAGGTCTTTTTTTTGATTGGATGGGGATGAATGAAGAAATACTAAATCGTTCCATATCGAATCTGGAACCTTGGTTCTTCCCAGAATTTGTGCTACTTTATAATACATATAAAATGAAACCGTGGGTTATACCAATCAAATTACTTCTTTTAAATTTTAATGGAAATAAAAATTCTAGTAAAAATATAAATAGCAATCGAAAGCAAAAAGGGAATCTTTTTATATCATCCAATGAAAAAAAACTTTTTAAATTAGAGAATCGAAATCAAGAAGAAAAAGAATCCGCAGGACAAGTAGATCTTGGATCAGATGTACAAAACCAAGTAAATCTTGAATCAGTCCTCTCAAACCACGAAAAAGATATTGAAGAAGATTATGCGGGATCAGATATGCAAAAACGTAGAAAGAAAAAGCAATTCAAGAAACACACGGAAGCAGAACTCGATTTATTCCTAAAAAGATATTTGCTTTTTCAATTGAGATGGGATGATTCTTTAAATCAAAAAATGATCAATAATATCAAGGTATATTGTCTCCTGCTTAGACTGATAAATCCAAGAGAAATTTCTATATCTTTTATTCAAAGGGGAGAAATGAGTTTGGATCTAATATCGGTTCATAAAGATTTAACTCTTACAGAATTGATGAAAAGAGGTATATTTATTATCGAACCAATTCGTCTGTCTGTAAAAAATGATGGACAATTTATTATTTATCAAACTCTAGGTATTTCATTGGTTCATAAGAGTAAGTACCAAACTAATCAAAGATACCGAGAAGAAAGATATGTTGATAATAAGAATTTTGATAAATTCAGTGCAAGATGTCAAAAGATGATTGGAAATAAAGACAAAAATCATTATGATTTGCTTGTTCCTGAAAATATTTTATCGCCTAGACGGCGTAGAAAATTTAGAATTCTAATTTGTTTCAATTTGAGGAATAGGAGTGGTGTGGCTAGAAATCCAGTATTTTGCGATGGGAACAGCTGTAATAAATTTTTGGATGAAAACAAACATCTTGATAGAGATAAAAATCAATTAATTAAATTAAAAAAATTAAAGTTCTTTCTCTGGCCCAATTATCGATTAGAAGATTTAGCTTGTATGAATCGCTATTGGTTTGATACCAATAATGGTAGTTCTTTCAGTATGTTAAGGATACATATGTATCCACGATTGAAAATTCGTTGATGTCACATTTTTGTATATATCCTTACTAGATCTAGTATATGAAAGTAAACAAATGCACACATGCGATGTCTTACATTACATTCTGATACATGATACTAATCCACTTGAAAATTCTATTTTTTATTGATATTGATTAATTTTATTTGATAAACTAGGTATCCATAACGAAATTAAGATTATTGCGTATACCAGATTAAAATGACCGGCATTATAATATTATTAGAATTCTATTATTATTACTGATGGGTAAAATTCAAATTTTTTAAAAAGAAAAAAAAAAGGGAGGGAAGAGAAGATTTCGTTTTATGGTAAAAAACTTATTCATCTCAGTTATTTCTCAAAAAGAAGAAAATAGGGGATCTGTTGAATTTCAAGTATTCAGTTTCACCAATAAGATCCGAAGACTTACTTCACATTTGGAATTGCACAGAAAAGACTATTTATCTCAGAGAGGTCTACGTAAAATTCTGGGAAAACGTCAACGGTTGCTGTCTTATTTGGCAAAGAAAAATAGAGTACGTTATAAAGAATTAATTGGTCAGTTGGGTATTCGGGAGACAAAAATTCGTTAATTTGAAGAGTCCTTTTGAATTATTTGATTTAGTAGATCTTGAATTTTGATGAACTTCTTTTCGTTTTCAGCAATTCATGGAAGAATGAATCAGGGGAAAACCTATGAGTGTACCAGCTACAAGAGAAGACCTCATGATAGTCAATATGGGTCCTCATCACCCATCAATGCACGGTGTTCTTCGACTCATCGTTACTTTAGATGGTGAAGATGTTATTGACTGTGAACCAATATTAGGTTATTTGCACAGAGGGATGGAAAAAATTGCAGAAAACCGAACAATTATACAATATTTGCCTTATGTAACACGTTGGGATTATTTAGCTACTATGTTCACAGAAGCAATAACTGTAAATGCACCAGAGCAGTTGGGAAATATTCAAGTACCTAAAAGAGCCAGCTATATTAGAGTGATTATGTTGGAGTTGAGTCGTATAGCTTCTCATTTATTATGGCTTGGCCCTTTTATGGCAGATATTGGTGCACAGACTCCTTTCTTCTATATTTTCAGAGAAAGAGAATTAGTCTATGATCTATTCGAAGCTGCCACCGGTATGAGAATGATGCATAATTATTTTCGTATCGGAGGAGTAGCTGCTGATCTACCGCATGGATGGATAGATAAATGTTTGGATTTCTGCGATTATTTTTTAACAGGGGTTGCGGAATATCAAAAACTTATTACGCGTAATCCTATTTTTTTAGAACGAGTTGAGGGAGTAGGCATTATTGGTGTAGAAGAAGCAATAAATTGGGGTTTGTCAGGACCAATGCTACGAGCTTCCGGAATACAATGGGATCTTCGTAAAGTTGATCATTATGAGTGTTATGACGAATTTGATTGGGAAGTCCAATGGCAAAAAGAAGGAGATTCATTATCTCGTTATTTAGTACGAATCGGTGAAATGATGGAATCTATAAAAATTATTCAACAGGCTCTGGAAGGAATTCCGGGAGGGCCGTATGAGAATTTAGAAATCCGATGCTTTGATAGAGCGAGGGATCCCGAATTGAATGATTTTGAATATCGATTTATTAGTAAAAAGCCTTCTCCTACTTTTGAATTGTCGAAACAAGAACTTTATGTGAGAGTCGAAGCCCCAAAGGGAGAGTTGGGAATTTTTCTGATAGGCGATCAGAATGTTTTTCCTTGGAGATGGAAAATTCGACCGCCAGGTTTTATCAATTTGCAAATTCTTCCTCAGTTAGTTAAAAGAATGAAATTGGCTGACATTATGACGATACTAGGTAGCATAGATATAATTATGGGAGAAGTTGATCGTTGAAATGATAATTGATACACCAGAAGTACAAGATATCAATTCTTTTTCCAGATTGGAATACTTAAAAGAGGTTTATGGGATCATATGGATGCTTGTACCTATTTTTACTCCTGTATTGGGAATCACAATAGGTGTACTAGCAATTGTGTGGTTAGAAAGAGAAATATCCGCAGGGATACAACAACGTATTGGACCTGAATATGCCGGTCCTTTGGGAATTCTTCAAGCTCTAGCAGATGGCACAAAACTACTTTTCAAAGAGAATCTTCTTCCATCTAGAGGAGATACTCGTTTATTCAGTATCGGACCATCCATAGCAGTCATATCAATTCTACTAAGTTATTTAATAATTCCTTTTGGCTCTAACCTTGTTCTATCCGATCTCAATATCGGTGTTTTTTTATGGATCGCCATTTCAAGTATTGCTCCCATTGGACTTCTTATGTCAGGATATGGATCAAATAATAAATATTCCTTTTTAGGTGGTCTACGAGCTGCTGCTCAATCAATTAGTTATGAAATACCATTAACTCTATGCGTGTTATCAATATCTCTACGTGCGATTCGTTGAGACATAAACCTTTCCCTATTCCCTTTCTTTTCTTTCTTTTTTCTAGGTTTTCTAGGAAAGAGGTTGAATGAATTGAATAAATATCGTCATTTTTTATTCATCATTCGGGTTGATAAACTAAATCAGATAGTTATATGAGTGAACTAAAACAGCTTATAAATTCGCAGTAAAAGGATTGAGTCTCATTTCCTATGTACAAGAGTTAAGCGGAAATAAACATAAGCAGTAGAGACTGTTTATCCCAAGATTGATTGATTAGGCATCAATCACGACTTGAAGCGGGTTCAAAAGACCAACTGTATGGAGTTTTGTTTTCACTATCTTTTCTATGTATTAACATATATGTATTACCATAACGGGGGGATTGAGCAAAAATAAGTGGATGGCTAGGAACACCAAGGTACATAAAGGATTAGTAATGGAGATTATGTAAGTTATCCAAGGGACATTTCTGCATAAAAGGAATACTAATTGGGGCTTTAAATTAGTAGAAATGATCAGGCAGTACTCCCCATGATTCCGATC